CTTCAACTATTCATTCATGTCAAATAAATAATACAATATTGTGGAGTTGAGGGGAAATTTCCAAATACATGTCTTATTCTTTGTCAATAATCCATATTTGTAGCAATGAAATATTCTTTTTCCTCCCCCAAGTAATAAAATAACTGATTGATTACAAATCTCTATTATCTATATTCTTTATAAAGGACCAGAAATACCTTGCTTACGTATCATTAGAAAATGCATTAACATAAATACGGCAGTAAGAAGAGGTAATACAAAAGTGTGTAAACTATAAAAACGCGTCAAAGTGGACTGTCCCACACTAGCACTTCCACGTAATAACTCTACCAAAGGCGATCCTATTACCGGAATCGCTTCCGGTACGCCTGTTACAATTTTTACTGCCCAATACCCAATTTGGTCCCAGGGTAAAGAATAACCTGTTACACCAAAAGATGCGGTCAATACAGCCAGAACCACACCTGTAACCCAAGTCAATTCGCGAGGTTTTTTAAAACCACCAGTGAGATACACACGAAATACGTGCAGGATTATCATTAGGACCATCATACTTGCCGACCATCGATGAACTGATCGGATTAACCAACCAAAGTTAGCTTCCGTCATTATGTATTGAACAGAGGCAAAAGCCTCAGTAACGGTCGGACGGTAGTAGAAAGTCATAGCAAACCCTGTAGCGACTTGTACTAAAAAACAAGTAAGCGTAATTCCTCCTAGACAATAAAATATGTTGACATGAGGAGGAACGTATTTACTAGTTATATCATCTGCAATCGCCTGAATCTCGAGACGCTCTTCGAACCAATCGTAGACTTTATTGAGATAGGTAAACCAAGGGGACTCCCCCTCTGAGAACCGTATATGAGAATTTCATCTCGTACAGCTCAAACAAAAACACCCCAAAACTGGTTAAAAGAGGTATAGAATAGAAAATTGGAAACTTCTTAATCTTTTGATTCAATTTTCGCTAAAGATACGAAAGAGTCAAAGTAAAAAAGCTCCTTTTTTGGTTATAATTAGAATGCCAAAAAATCAAGTAGGCTCACTTGTCTTTATGTTGATCATTCCAGGCCTCTTGAATCTTCTATTTACCTATTTTTTTCTTTCATTTGTTATTTTTATTTGTATGTAATGTATATGTAATGTAGCTTTACTTTTGTTTTCTTTATTATTGATAGGAATTTTCTTGTTAAGACCCTATGAATCAATTGAAACCTCAGATTCATACTAGAACCACGATGATTCAATAAAACCTTCAAGCTAAGTCAAGGATTCCCTGAGTAAGAACCATTGGATTATCATTTATTCAACGAGTAGAATCGATATAATGACTAAAACTAGAAAGAAAAGTTTGTTCTTTGAGCAAAATAAAAGCAGAAAAGGGAATTTGAAAGAAGAAAAATATTTCAATTTCAAACTTTTTCTTTGGAAAAATTTTAGGAATCCGGCCACGAGGTCTGAATATTAAGTATGAATCATAGTTCAAATACTTCGTGATATATTTCATATATTCCGTGCTCCAGATACTAGAATGAATACCCGACGGGGTAAAACCATCTCTATCAAGACGACAGACCCACTCTCTGTACTCTCAATAGGATCAATTATAACAAGTCACACACTCATATTCCGGAAATACAGAAACATAAAAATTTCGCGGTCGAACTACCAAAAAAGAATAAGCTAAAAAAAAAGCTGAGACCTAAATGTATCGTTTTTTCTATTTGTATTTAAAAGCTAGGATTTTGTGAGTCTTAGAAATCTAATTCAGTGAAATTCCGTCCAGTAAAACGGAAGAATTATAAATCTCCAAAATAATAGATAGGAATACCGCAAACAGAGCCATTGCGACACCCATCAAAGGAGTAGTTCCCCATCCAGGAGCTACTTTACCATATTCCGAATTCAATGGTTTCAATAAAGCCCCTGCACCCGTTCGTCTTGGACGAGCTCTAGAACTACCCTCAACAGTTTGTGCAGCCATAAATCCTATTTTGTATTCATTGAGATCTGTTGACTTTGTATACCATTCCGTTGTAAATAAACAATCTTATCATAGATCCATTGTGGTCTTGAAATTATATAATAATGGAAACAGCAACCCTAGTCGCCATCTCTATATCTGGTTTACTTGTAAGTTTTACTGGGTACGCCTTATATACTGCTTTTGGGCAACCCTCTCAACAACTAAGAGATCCATTCGAAGAGCACGGGGACTAGTTGAAATAATGAGCCCCCCAATATTGGAGGGCTCATTACTTCAATTGAAATAATGAAAAATCATTTCATTTTTTAGTTGGAACTTTAGGTGGTTCGCGAAAAAAGATAGCGAAAAAAATGATCCCTAGAGTCGAGACTAAGAGGAATGTATAAACCAATGCTTCCATAAATTTGATCGCGGTTTCAAATTATAGCTTCCATACCTGTTTATTGGGGATCATCTCCCGGATTAAAGAAAAAAGAAAAAAAGGCCAAAGAGCGCCGATTTAAATCCAGATTTTTCTAGCACCTTATGTAAAATCACAAAGAGAAAATAGAAGCGAGAAGCGAAAAATAACAGAGCAATGCTGCATCAGACTACTTGTCTTCTTGTAGTTGGATCTCCAAGTTTTTGGAATGCTCCAAATTCCACTTGAACATCCAAATCTGGGTCAATACCAGCAAAAACATCTCTGAACAAGGTTCTAGCACCATGCCAAATGTGCCCAAAGAAGAAGAGCAGAGCAAAGGAAGCATGTCCAAAAGTAAACCAACCTCTTGGACTGCTACGAAAAACACCATCGGATTTCAAAGTAGCACGATCTAATTCAAAAATTTCACCCAATTGGGCACGTCTAGCATATTTTTTCACGGTCGCAGGATCACTATAACTCACTCCATTCAGTTCGCCACCATAGAACTCAACAGTTACACCTACTTGTTCGACACTATACTTCGATTCTGCCCTTCGAAAAGGAACATCGGCTCTAACAATTCCATCTCCGTCTACCAAAACAACCGGAAATGTTTCAAAAAAAGTAGGCATGCGACGTACAAAAAGTTCACGCCCTTCTTTATCTCTAAAGATAGGATGTCCTAACCACCCGACAGCTATTCCATCTCCGTTATCCATTGAACCCGCTCTGAATAATCCCCCTTTCGCCGGATTATTTCCGATGGAATCATAAAAAGCTAATTTTTCAGGAATTTTAGACCAAGCTTCTGATAAACTTTGATTTTCGGCTAGTCCAGCGCTAACTCTTCGATATATTTCTTGCTGAAAGTATCCCTGATCCCATTGATAACGGGTAGGACCAAATAATTCGATGGGAGTAGTTGCTGAACCATACCACATAGTTCCAGCAACAACAAAAGCTGCAAAAAAGACAGCAGCGATACTGCTGGAAAGAACGGTTTCAATATTGCCCATACGTAATCCTTTATATAGACGTTGGGGTGGGCGGACACTAAGATGGAATAAGCCTGCTAATATGCCCAATGTCCCTGCTGCAATATGATGAGAGGCTATTCCTCCTGGAACAAAAGGATCAAAACCTTCCACGCCCCACGCGGGATTTACAGATTGTACCTTTCCAGTTAGTCCATATGGGTCGGACACCCATATTCCAGGACCATACAATCCTGTTACATGAAATGCGCCAAAGCCAAAGCAAGCCACTCCTGAGAGAAATAAATGAATTCCAAAGATCTTAGGCAAATCCAAAGAAGGTTTTCCTGTACGTTCATCATCAAATATTTCTAGATCCCAATACACCCAATGCCAGATAGCTGCCAAGAAGCACAAACCAGAAAACACAATATGTGCCCCGGCTACACCTTCGTAACTCCAAATACCCGGATTTGTTATCGTCCCTCCTGTAATACTCCAACCGCCCCATGAATTGGTTATTCCTAAACGAGTCATGAAGGGTATAACGAACATACCTTGTCTCCACATTGGATCGAGAACAGGGTCGGAGGGATCAAAAACTGCTAATTCATATAGAGCCATTGAACCGGCCCAACCAGCAACCAGAGCTGTATGCATTATATGGACAGAAAGCAAACGACCGGGATCATTCAATACGACAGTATGAACACGATACCAAGGCAAACCCATGGTAATACCCCTTTATCAACAAAAAATAGACACTATGTAACTTTATTGCATTGAAAAAACTATGCTATGGAACCCCCCTTTTTTTTAGCGGCTTTTTTTTCAGTGGATTATCTCGGAAAAAGGGTTACTATTTGTTCTATTCTTTTAGTCAAAATGGAACAATTCGGTTCATAGGAAAAAAGAGAAGCAGATCTATTCTATACTCGATAAGTACCAATACGCAATGGGGGTTGATTCCCTTTTCTAGGAGCGAATGCATCCATATTTAGGTCATCATTCAAAGTACCTATTCGTAAAAATATTCCTTTATTCATTTTGTTTTCCTTTATTTTATGAAATTATTCGATCTATGTAGAAAATATGACGATAAAGCTAATATTATTAAAATAATAAGCCCATTATTACGTTTCCACATCAAAGTGAAATAGAGTACTTAATTCTTTTTTCTTTCAGTTTATGCCTATTGGTGTTCCAAAAGTTCCTTTTCGAACTCCCGGAGAGCGAAATGCAACTTGGATTGACATATAGTGTGCCCTGTCAGATATATTGGGTCATATGGGATTTCCCCATTCTCTCCCCCGATCGAGATATCCTCTCTTTCGCCCCCCAAAAAAGCGATTGAATCATCAAAAATTGGTAGCGTGAAGTGCAATGAAATGCAATTCGATCTATTTTGTGAAGAGGTATCCAGATTAATATTAGCAATTAAAATAATTTATGGTCGACTTGGCTGGACCAATAAAATGAAGTATCCAGGCTCCGTTTAGAAAAACCCAATTGGTAATATATCTATTATTAGTACTTATAGATATCATAAACAATTCAATTTAGAAATAAATGCTAAATAGCAGTGATCCCAAATAGTTAATCAATCGAATAATAAATATGATGGATACGTCGAATATTCGGCGGAAGACATAAAAGAAATGAATTGAAAAATTGAAAAAAAAAAGGGGGGGAAGTCATAGCAAAAAAAAGACGTGGTATTGGGGTCATTTGTCCTATATGTGCAAATCAAAATCGGGCCGATCCTTACTCGGAGTAGAGCATAAACCTAAAAAAATTGAAGAAGCCCATTCAGGAACAAGAAAATGGCATCGTTATTTTTGGATTGGATCTCGATGTAAAAATACATCAATGAAAGGTTAGTGCGATAAGTTTAGTGAACTTTTTTTTTATTCTAATATTATAGGAAAACCAGCCAAACTCATCGTTCTTCAAAAATGAAAGAGAAGCCCCTTCGTTAGAAAGAGTCCGCTATAAAAAAAGAAATAGGGCTGGAAACTACACATTGGTTTTTTTCGCAAGTTTTGTTGAACCGTATGCATCAAAAGGTGCCCGTACGGCTCCTAAGGGATACAATTTTATCCGAATCAACCGACTTTATCGAGAAAGATTCATTTTTTTAGGCCAAGTAATTGATAGCAATGTTTCGAATCAACTTATTGGTCTTTTGGTATATCTCAGTTCGGAGAGTGATACCAAGGATCTGTATTTGCTTATAAACTCTCCCGGCGGATGGGTAATACCGGGAATAGCTATTTATGATACTATGCAATTTGTGCGACCAGATATACAGACAATATGCATGGGATTAGCCGCCTCAATGGGGTCTTTTATCCTGGTCGGAGGAGCAATTACCAAACGTCTAGCATTCCCTCACGCTTGGCGCCAATGAGTTTTTTATTTGAGAGAAAAAAGAAGACTATGCCTTCGCCATATGAATTATTAATATTAAGTAATATTAGCATGGCACTTCGAATTCGATATGAAAAATTTTTATTGTTTTTCAAAATATTCGATTATGTATCGAAAGAGTAGTATGAGATATAAGGAAGGGTATTTCCGATTTTATCTTACTTATCGTAGGTCGATTTCAGCGTCACAAACTTTTTTCACACCGGCGGGTTATTAACAATATTTCTATTTATGTTATGAAAGAGTACGAAAAAAAAAAAAACAAAGAAACTTTGGGATTGCTGAATCACAGACGAAATAAATATATAAAGCAACGGGGCCATCATAGTATTTTTGAACTCCTCCGAAAAAAAAAAGAAGGGTGGTAATTGGATCATTTACCGATCTGGGTATAATAGACCCCAAGTTTTCTCTTTCTTCGATGAAAGGTAAAAAAATTCCATTGTAGAGCCGTATGCAATGTGCAAAAAAATGCCCGTACGGTTGTTCAATTCTATCTTTTTATTATTGTCTATCTCTTCGCCTTGCCTCATCGTGCAAGATATAGATACAGGAACCTTTAATTGTGTTATATTATATGATCAGGGTAATGATCCATCAACCTGCTGCCGGTTTTTATGAGGCACAAACGTCAGAACTTATCCTGGAAGCGGAAGAACTACTGAAACTGCGCGAAATCCTTACAAGGGTTTATGTACAAAGAACGGGCAAGCCCTTATGGGTTGTATCCGAAGACATGGAAAGGGATACTTTTCTGTCAGCAACAGAAGCCCAAGCTCATGGAATTGTTGATTTTGTAGCAGTTGGATAAAAAATAGCAGTGATTTCGTGCAAATACACAAATTAAGATTTTCTCTTCTGACTTCTTAAGGGTTTAATATTTTATTAATATATTAAAAGTCATAATCGTCCGGTTAGGATCGATCGAAACCAGCCCATAATGTATAATTCAGCATGCCAACTATTAAACAACTTATTAGAAACCCAAGACAGCCAATTAGAAACGTCACGAAATCCCCCGCTCTTGGGGGATGCCCTCAGCGTCGAGGAACATGTACAAGAGTGTATGTGCGACTCGTTTTAATCATGGGCTGAGACAAAACAAAAGAAAAAAATTTCCAATATCAATGATCAGTACCGGTGAATCGGATAGAATGGAAGAACTCTATTTACTATCTAAAAAACTAAAAAAGATAGATTTATCATATCTTTCTATTGTGTATGAAATTTATGGTTTCAATTGGTGCAAATTCAGGCGATTGCATTTGCAATTTAAGATGAGAAAGAATTCCCCATTGGTAACAAATAAGTTATCCATTAAGCGGGGGAAATCCTATTTTAAAAGCAGAAAGATTGAGTTTCCGCTCTTAGAAGAACGGACTAACAAGGTCAGCTACCCAACCAATCTTCATAATGAAATACCGTTACTGTATAAGGTATATCTCGTTATGAAAGACCTATTCTCTTACTGGAAAATTAATGGGTAGAGCCAAAGAGTGGTAACTGTACAAGTTACCAATAGCATTCATTAAATGAAAGAAGGGGCTCCGGTGTATAGAGAAGACCTCACCGTTTAAGAAGTAACCATAGAGACGATGGAACCCACAATTTCTTTATCTATTTATATTTTTATTTTTTCCAATGCCTAGAAAAAAGGAAAAAAGCGTGGTAGGGAAGGTTATAGTAGCAAAAGCCATTGGAATTTTGATTTTATAAATTGGAAGAATCTGTTTTGTTATTAATAGACTAGGAAAAGGGAAAAGAATAACTGAAAGAAAGGAAATAAATTAGTTATTCATTAAAGTTAAAGTTTCATTTACTCAATGACCAGAATTAGACGAGGATATATAGCTCGTAGACGTAGAACAAAAATGCGGTTATTTGCATCAAGTTTTCGCGGGGCTCATTCAAGACTTACTCGAACAATTATTCAACAGAAAATAAGAGCTTTGGTTTCGGCGCATCGCGATAGAGATAGGAAAAAAAGGGATTTTCGTCGTTTGTGGATCACTCGAATAAATGCAGTAATTCGCGGGGCGGGGGCATCCTATATTTATAGTAGATTAATACACAATTTGTATAAGGGGCAGTTACTTCTTAATCGTAAAATACTTGCACAAATAGCTATATCAAATAGGAATTGTCTTTATATGATTTCCAATGAGACATAAAATAAGGGGATTGGGAGGAATCGGCCAAACTGTTTTAAATGGAATTCTCTGGAGAATAAACTCCGGGAAGGTAGAGTAGAAATTAGTATGATAAAATCTGATAATAGGATAATATGATAAAGTCTTCAAAATGAGCGAACACGCTCGATAAAAAAATTTATTATTCTTCCCCGATTCTTTTTTTTCTTACGACACGAATTATTCTCGGATTTTTTGAACAAAACGTCCATCTGTGTTTGAGTTCGGATTAGAATTTTGATTCAATTGAAAAGTAAGCCTGTTTTTTTCTATTCTTAAAACCAGTAGTTCTGACGGTTGACTCCCTTCTTTCAAATTGTTTCTCATTATTAAGAAAAGGTAACGAAGATAAAATCCGAGCTTGTTTTATAGCAATAGTAATTAATCGTTGTTCTTTTAAGGTTAATCTATTCACCCGTCTAGATAATATTTTTCCTTGTTCACTAATAAATCGACTAATTAAACTCATGTTTCTATAATCAATTCGATCCCCCGATTGGATCGGGGGCAAACGCCTACGAAAAGATCGCTTGGATTTAAGAAAGAGTCGCTTGGATTTATCCATAATTTGTTTATTCCTTATCCCTAAAATACTATTTCGATCAAATCAAAAAAAAAATTTTAGAATAAATTAATAGGATTTGGTTTGTCTATATTTATTTAGTTGTTTTTATTTAAATATATGAAATAATAGAAATCGATATCTAATTTTTTTCATGTTACTTGAAAGGGTGACACCCAAGCACTCGGTTTGATCTATATCTATTTCTTTATCTCCCCATGAATTGTATGTTTGAAACAATAGGGACAGAATTTTCTCAATTCCAATCGACTAGGTGTATTGTGTCGATTCTTTTGAGTAATATATCTGGAAATACCCGTAGATTCCTTATTAACACCGTTTCGAACACAACTGGTACATTCCAAAATAACCCTTACACGAACGTCTTTACCCTTGGCCATGAACCTCCTTTGGGTTTTTGATTCACCCAACTTTTCTATTTTCCGATCCGACGCAAATAAGAAGAAAGGAAAAGGGACAAAAAATAGAAGTTGCTAACAACTCAAAATCAAATTATGAAATAAAGATTTTGTTGCAATTAATATAGTAAATAATAAGTAATACAACAATTTCGAAATTGATTTCTAATCGCAGTACAATATTTCATTTAAATATCTTGTATTGTATGATACTCTTATTCTAGTCACATTTCCATTTTGTTTTCTTTTAACTCTATTATTAATTTGATTCTTAATTTAATTTTAATTGGAGTCTGAACCCGAATTTTGCTGAGGTTGAATCCACTTTTTTCTTTCTGTTTCCTCCCGTATTCTATCTATCTAATTCTAAAAAAAAAAGAGGGGAAAGAGAGATTAGTCACAAATATTTGATTCTATCTCTAATCTTCTTCACCCCTTTCCATATCAATAACTAGAATGAAAAAAAAGGAAATGTCAACGCATCTGGGAAGAAACGATTGATTTCGATCAATAAACCTGCTAAAGACCCGAACCAGAGAGTACTTAGTACCGGTGCCACGGAAAGATACGTTTTTAGATCTCGCATTGAGAATCCTCCTTCTTTTTTTTGTATTCCATATTGGAATACATTATGGTAAGAGATTTATATGTAGTTAAAGACCACTTGTATTTGTGTACGGAATCCCTAATTCAAATCGACATGTGCAACGATTCGGTAGATAAGATTTTTTTTCTTAAAGCAAAAAAAGGGTCCCTTTCCGCCTGAGAATTCCCGAGAAAAATATACATTTATTATTATATGTTATATGAGATGAGACTAAAAGGAAGAAATGGCAAGATCCATTTTGCATATAAATGAAGGAAATAAAATAGGGATGTGGAAAACAAGACGGGGATTTTTTACAATGATACTGTAGACCAATTGAAAGGGATGTAGCGCAGCTTGGTAGCGCGTTTGTTTTGGGTACAAAATGTCACGGGTTCAAATCCTGTCATCCCTACCTATTATTGCTCCTCTGAGCAGTAACCA